TAATAAAAATTAATAATAATAATTAGAAACAAATTTTCTTTATATTCTTTATGATATTATATTAAAAATAACGATATATCCTTTATCTTATAAACTTTTTAGAAACTATATATATAAGTAAGAAATTACTAAAAAAATTGATACATAAAATAAGTAAAAAAAGAGATAAGAAGAGATCCGTCCTCCACTTACATATTTAATAACTTCTGCTACAAAGAAACTGGTAATACCAATACCGTTCGTAACTTCATCAATTACTTGTTTATCAAAAAAATGAGTTAGTCCGGTTAATCCTCTTATAGCCCTATTTAAGATTTTTGAATAAAAAATGTCTATGTAACCACGATTATATGACCAATCATATATTACATTTATGATTTTGTCCCAGAGACTTCTCCTAGGACCCATTTTAACAAAAAAATTGATTAAGTTAAAATTATGAAAATATGAATAAGCAGGCCCATATAAAAGAGACGCTATAAAAATTCCGAAATAAGCTATACTGACTGAAAAAATTGCATTTATTACAAATTCATACCAATCAAAATAATGGTTAGAATTTGAATGTAACAAGTTTATTGACGGAGTTAACCATTTTGATAATATATCAAAATGATCACTTATTCCTTGACCAAAAGGAATTCCTATGGATCCAACGAAAAAAGTAAATAAGACCAATACAATAAGTGGAAATAACATAGTATTGTCCGATTCATAAGGATATGCGGCAATTTTTTTAGTGGCAAAATTATTAATAGTAATAAGAGGTCGCATCCTATTTATTACTAGATTACCATCAATTGGATATGTTTTTTTCGAAAAAAAGGAATCCCTTTGATTATTAGGCGATAAAAAAAATTTATTTTTTCTCACTTTAGGTCCTTTTTTGCCCCATATGGATATTGAATAGAACGCATTATTTTTTTTGCCACTGTGGTTTTGAAAATTAACGTTCAAATGCCCTTCAAAAGTAAGTAAATACATCCGAAACATATAAAATGCAGTTAATCCTGCTGTGAAACAAGCTATTATTGCGAAAATCGGTGAATATAACCAACTATCATTAAGAATTTCGTCTTTGGACCAAAAACAAGCAAGGGGTGGAATACCACAAAGAGAAAGTGTACCCAATAAAAATGAAGTTTTTGTAATTGGCACATATTTTGTTAAACCGCCCATAAGAGCCATGTTCTGACTTTTATCTGGAGAATATCCAACAACGGTTTCCATTGAATGAATAATGGATCCAGATCCTAAAAATAACAATGCTTTCGAATAGGCATGACTGATCAAATGAAATAAAGCAGCTCGATAAGATCCCATGCCTAAAGCTAACATAATATAACCCAATTGAGACATTGTAGAATAGGCTAAACTTCTTTTAATGTCTCTTTGAGCAAGAGCCAAAGTAGCTCCTAATAGTATTGTTATTATACCCACCAAAGAAATTATATTCATTATATAAGGTATGACTGTAAAAAGAGGAAAAAGTCGAGCTACAAGAAAAATCCCCGCTGCTACCATAGTAGCAGCATGTATAAGAGCTGAAATAGGAGTAGGACCTTCCATGGCATCTGGTAACCATACATGAAGGGGGAATTGCGCGGATTTAGCAACCACACCAACAAATAATAGGGAAGCACACAAAGTAAGAAATAAAGAATTGGTCCCATCATTATCAATCAAATTATTGGCTATTTCGAACAAATCCCGAAATTCAAAACTACCCGTTATCCAATAAAGACCTAAGATTCCTAAAAATAAACCAAAATCCCCTACACGATTCGTTACAAAGGCTTTTTGACAAGCACTTGCCACAAGGGGTCGTGTGAACCAAAACCCTATTAATAGATACGAACACATTCCAACTAATTCCCAACAAATATAAATTTGTATCAAATTGGAACTAGTAACTAATCCCAGCATGGAAGCATTAGAAAAACTCATATAAGCAAAAAATCTCAAATAGCCTTGATCATGAGACATATAATTGTCACTATAAATAAGAACCATTATTCCAACAGTAGTAATTAATATTAACATAATGGAAGTAAGCGGATCTATCAAATGGCCGAAATCTAAGGAAAAATCATTATTGATGGTCCAAGACCATACATATTGATAGATAGGACTGCCATTTATTTGTTGAATAGACAGATCGGCTGAAAAAATCATAACGATACTTAGTAATAAAACACTAGGAAAAGCCCATATACGACGAATATTTTTTGTTGCCGCCGGAACAAGGAGAAGCCCCAACCCTATTGCTATAGGAACTGGAAGGGGAACGAAAGGTATGATCCACGCATATTGATATGTATGTTCCATAATAAAATTAAACTTTTTTTATTAATTGTTTTGTTTAATTGTTTCCGATTCACCAGCTCTTATATATTTTGAAAGGAGCAAAAAAAATCAAGATATGAAAAGACTCCAATTTTGAAATTGGAAGGAAATATTCAAATAAAAAATAAAAAAAAAAAAGAAGTTAAAATCAAATGATAAGATTAAGTCAATGTTTAAAAGTTATTACTTAATATTACTTAGATATAATTATTACCTAAGATATTTATGAAGATACAGAATATGTATTATATTTTCAACCATTTATTATTTATTATTACAATAATTTATTTTAAATCCATAGAACAGGTAAAATACAAAAAAAAGTACTTGATTTTGATATGTATTCTATCATCCACCAATAACTCAACCTGATAAAAAAAGCCCTCGTTATTTTAGTTAATTTATTTGGAATCAGTATTCGGAATCATTAATTGAATTAGTTCTGAACTAGTTCGTTGTGAAACTGAGTGTTATATTCCTTCCAATAAAACAACTTATGTTTGCGGTAACCTCTATGATATCCGTCAATTTGTTACTCGTCACTTCAGTTCTTTGCGAACTGCAATAAAAAAATGTCTTTTTTGTTTTCATTTCGGAATGGGAATGGATTGAGAAGAGAACTATCTAGTTGCAACTCTTCAATTCCATAAGAAACCGCACGAAAAGCCATTACATTCTTAAAGCTAACACCGCCCCACACCACAAGATAATTATTATTACTACAGATAATTATTATTGAACGTTCAAATAGCAATAGGAATTTGAATGATATTTTTAAAAGTGTCCTCAAGATATTGCATTGAATTGCCTCCTTCAATCTCGACGATTGAAGATGGATGGGCTATTATGATTTAGAGCAAGCCGCTATGGTGAAATCGGTAGACACGCTGCTCTTAGGAAGCAGTGCTAGAGCATCTCGGTTCGAGTCCGAGTGGCGGCATCTTATAAATTATAAAATAAAATCAAAAAAAAAAAGAGTAAAATAAATACTCGAATAACTCCTATAATGTATAGGTATAGAATTAAATTATGGATTTCCATTCCAATGTTGGAGGACATCTTTTTTTAGGATTTTTATGATATTTTTTACTTTAGAACATATATTAACTCACATTTCTTTATCGATTGTTTCCGTTGTAATTACGATTTTTTTTATGAACTTATTAGTCCACGAAATCGTAGAACTATATGATTCGTCGGAAAAAGGAATGGTAGCTACTTTTGTTTGTATAACAGGATTATTAGTTATTCGTTGGATTTATTCAGGACATTTACCCTTAAGTGATTTATATGAATCATTAATGTTCCTGTCATGGAGTTTCTCCATTATTCATATGGTTCCCCATTTTAGGAACCATATGAATTATTTAAATGCAATAACTGCACCAAGTGCTGTTTTTACCCAAGGATTTGCTACTTCAGGTCTTTTAACTAAAATGAATCAATCCGCAATATTAGTACCGGCTCTACAATCACAGTGGTTAATGATGCACGTAAGTATGATGGTATTGAGCTATGCAGCTCTTCTGTGTGGATCATTATTATCAATAGCTCTTCTAGTCATTACATTTCGAAAAAATATAGATCTATTTGGTAAATATAAAAACAATAATTTACTGGTTGGGCGATTTCCCTTTGACGAAATCCAATACGCGAATAAAATAAGCAATGTTTTACAAAACAATTGTTTTATTTCGTTTCGAAATTATCACAGGTATCAATTAATTCAGCAATTGGATTGTTGGAGTTCTCGTATTATTAGTCTCGGGTTTCTATTTTTAACCATAGGTATTCTTTCGGGAGCGGTATGGGCTAATGAAGCGTGGGGATCATATTGGAATTGGGACCCAAAAGAAACTTGGGCATTTATTACTTGGACAATATTCGCAATTTATTTACATACTAGAACAAATGAAGATTTGCAAGGCTCGAATTCTGCAATTGTGGCTTCTATGGGATTTTTTTTAATTTGGATATGCTATTTTGGAGTAAACCTATTAGGAATCGGGCTACATAGTTATGGTTCATTCACATTAACATCTAATTGAGGAAAATACCTTACGAATACAATACACAAGAATAGCATATGAAAGTTTTATGAGTTTTTGAGAACCATTTGAATCACTACTTTATTCAAATGGTTCTCAAAAGTTACAAAAGTATCTGATTACAATTAATTTAATTCTTTTTTTTTTACTTTAAAGATAAAGAAGTAATAAAGAAGACTTATTTAGTTTTCATTGTACATTGTACAACTGAACCAAAAAAAAAAGAATTTTTTTTGTATCTTTTTTCTTTTTATATGTCTTATTGATGAAAACTATCTATAAAAGTAATTAGCTAGAATAGCTTCTACCTTGTCAATTGATAGTGAGAAAACGAAATCCGGATAAATACCAATACCTATTACGGGTAGAAAGATACAGATTGAAACAAATAGTTCTCGTGGTCCAGAATCAAAAAAATGAGAATTTGGAGAATGAAATTGCTTGTATCCATAGAACATCTGACGTAACATAGATACTGAATAAATAGGAGTTAATATCATTCCAATTGCCGCTACAAAAATGATTAGTATTTTTGGCATTAAAAGATATTTTTGGCTCGTTATTAGTCCAAAAAAAACCACCAATTCTGCAACAAAACCACTCATTCCAGGCAATGCAAGTGAAGCCATCGAGAAACTACTGAACATTGTAAATATTTTTGGCATTGGGATAGCTATTCCTCCCATTTCGTCGAGATAAACAAGACGTATTCTATCGTAACTAGTTCCTGCCAAGAAAAAAAGTGCAGCACCAATAAATCCATGAGAGATCATTTGTAAAATGGCCCCATTGAGTCCTGTATCAGTTATCGAACCAATTCCTATAATTATGAAACCCATATGAGATACGGAGGAATAGGCAATTCTCTTTTTTAGATTGCGCTGACCGAGAGATGTTGAAGCTGCATAGATTATTTGAATTGTGCCTATTATCATCAACCAGGGAGAAAATATAGAATGAGCGTGGGGTAATAATTCCATATTGATCCGAACCAATCCATATGCTCCCATTTTTAATAAGATTCCGGCTAAAAGCATACATGTACTGTAATGTGCTTCTCCATGGGTATCTGGTAACCATGTATGTAGAGGTATAATCGGCAATTTGACAGCATAAGCAATAAGAAACCCAAAATAGAATATTATTTCCAATGCCACAGGATATGATTGATTGGCTGATGTTTCAAAATTTAATGTTGGTTCATTGGAACCATATAAACCCATACCCAGAACTCCCATTAAGAGAAAAATAGAACCCCCTGCAGTGTACAAAATAAATTTTGTAGCTGAGTACAAACGGTTCTTCCCTCCCCACATGGATAGAAGTAGGTAGACAGGAATTAATTCTAATTCCCACATGATAAAAAAAAGTAAAAGATCCCGAGAAGAAAATGGTCCTATTTGACCGCTGTACATTGCTAACATGAGAAAATGGAACAATCTAGAATCTCGAGTAACCGGCCAGGCCGCTAAAGTAGCTAAGGTAGTGATGAATCCCGTGAGTAAAATGGGTCCAATGGAAAGTCCATCGATTCCTAATCTCCAGTGAAAATAAAAAAAATGGATCCATTTATAATCCTGTTCTAATTGGATTAATGGATCGTCCAATTGGAAATGATAACAGAATACATAGGCCGTTAGAAGTAATTCTAATATACATATACAAATAGTATACCATCTAATAACCTTATTTCCTCTATGAGGGAAAAAGAAAATGAAAGTACCTGCGAATATCGGCAAAACAACAATTATTGTTAACCAAGGAAAATCATTCGTGGTAAAGACAAGATACACTTTGACCAGAAAAACCCGTGCTCGAAAGAAAATAATTTATCGAGTACGGGTTTTTGTCGGTAAAGAAAAAAATGGATTCAAGTGGAATTTTCTGGAACGTATCAATAAGCTAGACCCATACTACGAGTTGTTTCATGCCATAAATAAACCCGGACACTCAGGAAATCCGTTGGACAAGCGGATTCACACCTTTTACAACCTACACAGTCTTCTGTTCTTGGAGCAGAAGCAATTTGTTTAGCTTTACATCCGTCCCAAGGTATCATTTCTAATACATCAGTGGGGCAGGCGCGTACACATTGGGTACACCCTATACATGTATCATAAATCTTTACTGAATGTGACATTGGATCTATAAATTTTTTTAACCTCATAAATTTTCGATCTAGTAGTAAATGAATTATATATTCTATACACCAGACGAATCAATGATTTAGATTTACCAGAATCAATCTAGTTCTGGATCTGCTCATGAAAGAGTACCAAGATACTTTGATTTATCACGTCGTTTTAGCAAACAGCGCCGTAGGCTTATGTTGCACATATCAATTTCAATTGGCGAATAGTCTATATTTTTATTTATACCATTATTTATTCAACAAATTAGATTGATTGATACGCGTTGATTTTCTGTTACGATGAATTGATGAAACAATAGCTAATCCAATAGCTGCTTCAGCAGCTGCAATTGCTATAACAAAAATTGAGAAAACGTCTCCTTTTAATTGGCGATTATCAAATAAATCAGAAAATGTTACGAAATTAATATTAACTGCATTCAGTATAAGTTCAAGACACATAAGCGCTCGAACCATATTTCGACTTGTAATCAATCCATAAATACCGATGGATAATAAAAAGGCACTCAAACCAAGTACATGTTCGAGCATCATTGACCAACTCCTCATCAATCTCGATTCATTTCAATATGAACAATAAATAGAATTTAAAGAAAAGAACAAGTCCCTATTACCTATTATATTATTATAATTTATTTTTTATTTTATAATTATTTAGTACTGACGAGCCATAGCAATTGCACCTATCAAGGCAACTAAAAGAATTATCGAAATAAGTTCAAATGGAAGAAAAAAATCTGTTGATAAATGAATCCCAATTTGTTGACCATTATTAATCAAGTCCTGCTCTATAATCTGGTTTGATCTTGTAGTCCAAATAATCCCGTACCATGACGTATCTGGGATAGTAGTAATTAGTGAAACAAAAATACTTGTACAAACCAGTGAAGTGACTCCGTCTCCAACGGCCCAAAGATGGAAATCTTTGTAATATTCTGAACCATTCATGAACATCACAGCAAATACAATTAATACATTTATTGCTCCCACATAAATAAGGAGCTGTGCAGCAGCTACAAAGGGGGAGTTCGATGGAATATGGAATAAGGATGTACAAACAAGAACTAATCCCAATGAAAAAGCAGAAAAAATTGGATTGGTAAGTAATACCACTCCTAGACTCCCCACTATAAGACCCAATCCCAAAAAAACTAAAAGAAAATCGTGTATTGGTCCAGGTAAATCCATTCTATGTAAAATAAGAGATAATTTTTAAGTCGAAATTTTTCATAAACCTATTGACCAAACCAGGAAAAAAGAAGTTACCCTATTGATACGTTCCTAATTGAATTAAATCTAATGGGGTGTGGGTTGATATAGATACACTTATTAGTTAAATAATTGAATACATTTCTCTATCCGAAAGTTTCGTTCGAAATTAATATTAATCGATTTTTTTTATATAGTTTATATAATATATATACTATATAAAAAAATATATATATGTAGAGTATATATGAATCCATTTTCAATCCAAAGCAATTCATTATTCTCAGCACTCCATAGTTGTTAAAATTTTAGTTTTAGTTATTGACCAAGCAAGATGAAAGAAGCTGCGCTACTTTAGATCAAAACTAAATCTTAGTATTAGTAATCGGTAATTGTTCTTGAATCAAGTGGTTTACCCACGGCTTTTTTGGTTTGAGTCGAATTCATAATTGTTCTAATTGTGTAATCGTCGATTACTGACATTGGCAACCGACCCAAAGCAATTTGATTATAATTCAACTCGTGACGATCATAAGTAGAAAGTTCGTATTCTTCAGTCATTGATAAACAATTCGTTGGACAATACTCAACGCAGTTACCACAAAATATACAGATTCCGAAATCAATACTGTAATTAAGCAATCGTTTCTTTCGAATAGAAGTTTCCAATTTCCAATCAACAACGGGTAGATCTATAGGACATACCCGAACACAGACTTCACAAGCAATGCATTTATCAAATTCAAAGTGGATTCGACCACGGAAACGTTCCGATGTGATCAATTTTTCATAAGGATATTGAATAGTTACAGGTAAACGATTTGCATGGGATAAGGTAATCATAAAACTTTGACCGATATACCTTGCAGCCCGTACTGTTTGTTGGCCATAATTCATGAACCCAGTTACCATGGGGAACATATCTTGAATATCTATGAATAATTTTATGTTTCTTTCTCTTGTTTGAGAGAAGTTATGAATCTAGAATAGGCTGTGCCTTTACAGTGAAAAGAGTTGGGAAGAGGTTGTCAATAATAGATTACCTAAAGAAATAGGTAAAAGAAATTTCCATCCAAGATTTAATAGTTGGTCCATTCTCATTCTAGGTAAAGTCCATCTTGTTGTGATAGGAATGAACAGGAACAAATAAGCTTTAGCTAATGTAATAAAGATACCAATGGTCGTTCTAAAGACTCCACCCACTTCATTTATTCCGAAAAGCTCAGGACTTAATATGTACGGAATAGAGAGATTCCAGCCGCCCAAGTAAAGAACTGTTACAAATAATGAAGAAACTAGTAGATTTAGATAGGAAGCAACATAAAATAAACCAAATTTTATACCTGAATATTCGGTTTGATAACCTGCTACTAATTCTTCCTCTGCTTCTGGTAAATCAAAAGGTAATCTCTCACATTCTGCTAGGGAAGAAATTAAAAAAACAGTAAAACCTATAGGTTGGCGCCACAGATTCCAACCCCAAAAACCATATTTTGACTGCGCCTCAACTATATCAACTGTACTTGAACTGTTAGATAATCATAGTCGGTGATAACATCACTATTCCCATCGCTATTGCAAAACCGTACATGAGACTTAAGCTTCATACGGCTCCTCGACGGCCACAAATAAATCTAAGGACTGGTTCAATATTATCTCGATATACTTTACTTATTTTGTAGAGTAGATAGAGTAAAGATACATCGGAGAGTCCAAAATTAGACCAATGCAATTCTGTCTGCTATAATAAAACAAATGCTTCTGAATTGATCTCATTCTTTATAATTGCAATTTTTTGTTCAGTAATAACTTAATACTTCAATAAAATACTCGTTGTATCACGTTGTTTCAATAGAAATTTCTACTTATTTTTTTTAGACAAAGAATTAGACATTCTATTATATTAGTTCATGAATCATGATAAGAATTCTATCTGTATTAATCTGGACAAAAAAATAAATATAAATAAAGGATTACTTCGTTCCTGATAGTAATTTGTTTAATCAGTGGGTAGGAGCATACTCTGGATCGGGATCGTGGGAAAGTACTGCTTGATCATTTCTACTAACTTAAAGCCCCATTAGGATTCCTTTTATGCATAAATATCCCTTTGGATAATTTACTTACATTATCTCCATTACTAATCCTTTGTGTACCTTGGTATTCCTAACCGTCCACTCGTTTTTATTCGATCTCCGGTATGGTAATACATACAATAATAAAAACACCATACAGTTTCTCTTTTGTACCCGCTTCAAACTATGATGACTAATCAACCAATCTTGCTTGGGGTAACCCGTTTATACTGTTTATATTTATGTCCGCTTAACTCTTGTACCTAGGTAATGAGACTCAATCTTTTTACTGCCAATTTCTAAGCTGTTTTCTTTCACTCATATAACTATCTGGTTTAGCTCATCGCCCCGAATGTTGAATAAAAAAATGAGGATATCTATTCAATACATTCCACTTTCTTTTTTCCTAGAACGAAAATGCAAATAAATTAGGTCAAATAAAAAAGTCCATGTTCCAACGAATCACACGTAGAGATATTGATAACACACATGGAGTTAATGGTATTTCATAACTAATCGATTGAGCAGCAGCTCGTAGACCACCTAAAAAGGAATATTTATTATTCGATCCATATCCTGACATAAGAAGTCCAATAGGAGCAATACTTGAAATGGCAATCCATAAGAAAACCCCTATATTTAGGTCGGCTAAAACAAGGTGATAGCCAAAAGGAATTACTGAAAAACTTAGTAAAATGGATATGACCGCTATAGACGGTCCGATACTGAATAAACTAATATCGCCTCTAGATGGGATAAGATCTTCTTTGAAAAGTAATTTTGTACCATCTGCTAGAGCTTGAAGAATTCCCAAAGGACCCGCGTATTCAGGTCCAATACGTTGTTGTATCCCTGCAGATATTTGTCTTTCTAACCACACAATTACTAGTACCCCTATTATGATTCCCAATACAGGAGTAAGAATAGGAACAAGTAACCAGACGAGCCCATAAACCTCTTTTAAGGATTCCGATCTGGAAAAAGAATTGATAGCTTGTACTCTTGTCGTATCAATTATCATTTCAACGATCAACTTCTCCCATAATAATATCGATACTACCTAGTATTGTCATAATATCAGCCAATTTCATTCTTTTAACTAGCTGAGGAAGAATTTGCAAATTGATAAAACCGGGCGGACGAATTTTCCATCTCCAGGGAAAAACACCCCGATCTCCTATCAGAAAAATTCCCAATTCCCCCTTCGGGGCTTCCACTCTTACATAAAGTTCTTGTTTAGATAATTCAAAAGTAGGCGCAGGTTTTTTACTAATGAATCGATAATCAAATTCATTCCATTCGGAATCCTTTGTTCTATCAAAGCGCCGTACCTCTAAATTCTCATAGGGCCCCCCTGGAATTCCTTCCAGAGCTTGTTGAATAATTTTTATGGATTCCGCCATTTCACTGATTCGGACTAAATAACGAGCTAACGAATCTCCTTCTTTTTGCCATTGTACTTCCCAATCAAATTCGTCGTAACACTCATAATGATCGACTTTACGAAGATCCCATTCAATTCCGGACGCTCGTAGCATTGGTCCTGATAAGCCCCAATTTATTGCCTCTCCTCCACCAATAATGCCCACTCCTTCAACTCGTTCCAAAAAAATGGGATTACGCGTAATAAGCTTTTGATATTCAGTAATCCCTGTTAAAAAATAATCACAGAAATCAAAACATTTATCTATCCAGCCATAAGGTAAATCAGCAGCTACCCCTCCGATACGGAAATAATTATGCATCATTCGCATACCTGTCGAAGATTCGAACAGGTCATATATCAATTCCCTCTCTCGGAAAATATAGAAGAAAGGAGTCTGCGCGCCGATATCTGCCATAAAAGGGCCGAGCCATAACAAATGAGAAGCTATACGACTCAGTTCTAGCATAATTACTCTAATATAGCTCGCTCTTTTCGGTACTTGAATATTTCCCAACTGTTCTGGTCCATTTACCGTTATTGCCTCTGTAAACATAGTAGCTAAATAATCCCAGCGTGTTACATAAGGAAGATATTGTATAATTGTTCGATTTTCAGCAATTTTTTCCATCCCTCTGTGTAAATAACCCAATATGGGTTCACAGTCAATAACATTTTCCCCGTCTAGAGTAACGATGAGTCGAAGAACACCATGCATTGATGGGTGGTGAGGACCCATATTGACTATCATGAGATCTTTTCTTGTAGTTGGTACAGTCATATATTTTTTCCCCGATTCATTATTCCATGAAGTGCTGAAACCGAAATGAAGTTCATCAAATTATAATAATAATAAATATATCTATAATAAGATTTTAATATTTAAAGTATAATAGAAAAATCTAATAAATCCAATAATTCAAAACTAATCTTAAAATTCACTTAATGAGTTTTTGGCTCCCGAATATCCAATTGACTAATTAATTCTTTATAACGTACTCTATTTTTCTTTGACAAATAAACCAGCAGCCGTTGACGTTTTCCCAGAATTTTCCGTAGACCTCTCTGAGATAAATAGTCTTTTCTGTGCAATTCTAAATGGGAAGTAAGTCTACGTATTTTATTGGTGAAACTGAATACTTGAAATTCAACAGACCCCTTATTTTCTTCTTTTTCTTCTTGCGAAATAACTGAAATTAATAAATTTTTTACCATAAAAAGAATTTGTTCCCCCCCCTTTTTTTTTACAGATATGGATTTTACTGATCAGTAATAATAATGCCAGTCATTCTAATTTCTTATACAATACACAAAAATCTGTATTTATTCATATACTTCTTTTTTTATCGAATTCAAATGTAATTAATCAATTTTCAATTTTATTTGGATGTGGATACAAAAGGGCGGTACATTTATAACCCACAAAAGAGAAGAATTTGAACTTAAGATAAGAAGATTATGACGACTCATTCATTACTAGATATAATTGCTAAGCTAAGATAAAGTCATTGAATCAGTATCATGTACCAGAATAGAATATAACACAAGGCGTGTGTGTATATTTGTTTGTCTTCATCTACTATACCGGCCAGATATGCCACTTGATCCATGTAAATGTACCATCAACTTATTATCAATCATGGATACATATGTATCCTTAACATACTGAAACGACTACCATTATTGGTATCAAACCAATAGCGATTCATACAAGCTAAATCTTCTAATCGATAATTGGGCCAAAGAAATAATTTTAACTTAATAAATTTATTTATATCTACATCAGGATGCTTATCCTCAAAAAAAAATTCACCGCAGTTCCTTGCACTATTCCCATTGCAAAATACTTGGTTTCTATCCTCAACATTGACATTTCTCGAATTTAAACAAATTTGAATTCTCAATTCTCTACGACGTCTAGGAGATAAAATATTTTCAGGAACAATAAAATCATTAAGACCATTCTTATCAACATTTCTTTTTTCTTGACATCTTCGATTAGTTTGGTGCTGACTCTTATGCACCCGTGAAATAGCTATGGTTTGGTACATGATCCATTGTCCATCCCATTTTGTGGATAGCCGAGTTGGTTCAATAATCAATAGTCCCCCTTTTTCCAAATTGAAAAAAGTCATAAACTCTGGCTTTCCAATCAGCATTGGAACCGGATTTATTTCGTCTCTTTGAATAAAGGCTGCAGCCATTTCATTTGGATCTCTTAATCTAAGGAGTAGCCAAAATATCTTTAAATTATTGATTGCTGTTTGGCTCAAAGAAAAAGTCGTTTTCAATTGAAATTTCAAAAGAAAATATCTTTTCAGGAAGAGTTTTAACATCAACCGGGAAATATATTTAGTTTCCTCGATGTATTCAAGAACGTCTGAGTCTGATCCCCACAAATCTTCTTCAACATAGTCTTCTAATGGATCATATCCAAGATATCCTGGGATTGGCTCTTGTTTTTCTTCTTGATTTAGATTCTGTAATTCAATTTGATTTAGCGAATCTAAATCAAGCTCTAATTCAACTTGATTTAGATTCGCTAATTCAAGCCATTTTTTTAGCTTTTGGGTGATTGTTAGATTGTTTTCTTTTATATTCGAATTAAAAAGAAGTAAATTGATTGGTATGATCCACGGCTCAGTCTTATATACATCATAAAATAACCAAAATTCTGGGAAAAACCAAGGTTCCCAATTTGATATAGGCCCATCTAGTCTTTTTTCATTCATTCCCTTCCAGTCAAAAGATGTTTTTGTTTGATTGGCTGCTGGGTTGATTTGGTTTTGGTTATGAATTGTGAGATTAAAAAGATTATTATTATTATCAATTTTATCAATTATTTGATAATAATAATAACGAGTCTTAGTATTTTTTTTTATGTTGGTACTGGCATTTGTCCATTCATCAATATCGCTCGTTTTTCTAAGCCCAAAATTAAAAGCTCTCCAATCAAAATATTTCCTATCCGGATTTTGATTCCTATCAATAATAGAATCTTTTCGTAGATAATTACTAAGATCTATATCTGCGGGTAAATAATCAAATTCAGGATTATCTCTATTATAGAGGATCCCTCGGGCTGCGTTTACTTGTAATGGAAACCCATAAATATAAAAACCCTTCTTATCTTCATATTCATAATTAATATATTTATTTGATAAAAGATCATATTTGTAGTTTTTTATTAATTTATTTTTTTGGCTCCATAATGAATTCACTGCATAATTGTTTTGTTTCTCGTAATGAATTAATTGGTCTTTTTTATATGAATCGAAATTTCTTGGGTTTGTTTTTTGAACCATAAAACTTTGATTGATTCCATTTCGCCATTTTTGTGGTAGTAATCTAGACCATATAGTCTGAGATAAGTCGTATTGATAGTGATCATTACCCATTAACCAGCTTTTCCATTCATTCATTCCAAAACTGTGAAGTTTCTTATGCCTTGATTCGCAATGAAATATTCCTTGTGCTCCAATAAAATATTTTATTCTATCTTTTATAAAAGGAATTGTTCCGTGATATTGAAATACGGATTTCAAGTGATACTTGTTGATAACTTGAGTTTGTGATAATTTGTAAAATACATATGCCTGTGACAAAGAAGCGAGGTCGCAAAAAATCTGTGAATTCTTATTAAAAATAGACTTTCTTTTTCTTATAGTCGAAAAAAAATAAATTGGATTTTTAGTTTTTTCATCAATTCTTTTTTTATTTGTTTCATCATTGGAACTGTATTTATCA